CAAGGGGAAAAATAATGCCTAAATTCTAAACGAAAGTAGAAGTTCAAGGCCTAATAAATTTAAATTATCTCTTCCATTCTATGGCCCCTAGAATGCCAATATTAGCACGAATCGTACGGAAATGTAACTCAGTATTCAAACAACTATTCAGAGTTCCTAGAGCTCCTTGTACGGCTTGTTGGAAAACCCGTTGTCGGACCTGATTCATCGCTCTTTGTTTTTCAAAATAAAGGGTTTCATTTTTAGACTTTTCTAATTGTTCCAAACTCATAGAAGTAGCATTAATCAAATTTGCTTTTTCTCGTTCTATCTCAGAGTATCCATTCATCCGATACTCATCTGCTTCTAGTTCGACTTTCTGTAATCGAAGCCGAGCTTTTTCGAGTTGTTCAAGGGTCCCTCTACGCAATTCTTCCGAATTTCGAATAGTACTTAAGATCCTCTGTTTTCGATTATCTAATAAATCTTTTAATGAAAGTAGATTATCTTGCTATTAAGTTTACAACTTTTATGATCTCTTCCCGAACCAAACATGAATCTTTCGATTCATTTGGCTCTCACGCTCCTTTTTTTCTTTTTTGCTATGTATTATGGTTATTTCCATATCTTTTTTTTATGTAATGAGCCTATCCTCTATCCTCTTTTCTCTTTGTATTTCAATATACGGAAACGTATATAAGACTAGCTAAATATTAAGAGGACTCTTCCGACTAGATAAAAATCTATCATGGTCAGCAAAGTTGTTTCTTTATTTGTTTTGCTCTGTTAGTTAACAATTTCATTAAGAAAAACGAAGTAAATAAAAGGAAAATGAAAATTGCTAGAATTATTTTTCTTTCCTTAAATCCAAAAAATTTCTCTTTTTTTTATACACAGGTCGTCGATTCGGCATTGGAAAAAGGGCAGGGTGCCCCTCTAGTAAATAGTTCAAACCATTTTATCGATATGAGTGTTCTATATCAGATAAATTCGACACTAGCTATTTCCCGTTTTAAGCATTTGGATACTAATAAAGCATTTCGATACTAATATAGTTGTAGAAAGAGTACCCCTTTTTGCCTGGACTTCAAGCAGTTTAGCTTTAACCGTGTTAATGGTCTCACATTATTGGTCTATAGAGAATCAAAGTAAATTTACCAATGAGTCGCGAAATGCTATGGTTCTTCCATATGATTTCTGAAGTTATTCAGAAGTAATTCGTGGAGATCGTGCACCTTTTCTTATTTATCCCAAAATAAAAATACTAAAAAATATTCTAAGGTGCAGCCGGATAGATCCAATCTATTCTTGAAATAGACAACTCGCACACACTCCCTTTCCAAAAAAAATCAATACGCCAACCACTACAGTTAGATTTATTAGATTTGTTGCTAAAATATCGGTATTAAGCCCGAAACTCCCAGCGAATGGCCAGTAAGCTAAAAAAACAAAAGAATGGGTTACATTTTTCATATGCTCTCCTCTTATAGATAGGACGAACAAAGAAGAAAATTTTTCGATCACTTACTTCGCTCGCCCTTTTTTATCGGTTTTTTTAATGCAATTTTTTTAATGCAAATAGATTCAATCTAATAATTTCTTTTAGATTAAGTCTTAGGTCTCGTTTGATCTGTGAAAGATCTCCTTTGTTAAAATGTTCCCAAAATTCCTAAAATAAAAGGAAAAAGACTTTCCACTATCCTAAACTAAGGACGGGAAGGAAGAGGGCGAGCATATCTTCTACCTAAATTGATCATGCTCAAATCAACCCTTCCCGGGGTATTGTCTGTCCCGATAAATAAAAAATTCCTGGAATAATATAATAAATAAAAGTATTGATATACTTGGAATTACAGAAGCAAATACCAATTTACTAAAAAAAAGAAAAAAGTATCTAATCTAAAGGACTTATTTTCTTTTTTAGGATTAAACAAAAGGGTTTGCAAATAAAAGCGCTAGTGCCACAACTAGTCCATAAATTGTTAAAGCTTCCATAAAAGCTAGACTAAGCAATAAAGTACCTCGTATTTTCCCTTCTGCTTCTGGCTGTCTCGCAATACCCTCTACAGCTTGTCCTGCAGCAGTACCTTGACCAACTCCAGGCCCAATAGAAGCAAGCCCTACAGCCAATCCAGCAGCAACAACGGAAGCAGCAGCAATTAGTGGATTCATGGTGAGTTCCTCGTGTCAAAAAAAAAAAAGAAATGGTTAAGGATACAATCAACCAAGAAATTATTACTTTTAACTTCTAAGCTCTATTGGGTAGAAGTAACTAAAAAGTACAAATTGAAATGATAATCTAAATCATCCGAACTACTTCGAGATCTCGTTTTTAGTTTCTAATCATTAGAGGTTTGTGTAAATCCATATGCTTTTCATTATTCTATTTCTCTTTCTTTCCAACCAACCACCCTTTCATTCCATCTTTTTTGACTTTTCGATATCCTTGAGTTCCCTTTTTTTCCCTTCATCTAATCCATAATAAAAGACGAAATACAGAAAGAACCCCTATTGAAATCGAACTAATCCAAATCCAATAGGAATCAAATAAAGATATATAATTGAGAACAATATGCTGCATAGAACTGGATATGGAATTCAATTCCGGAATTCTATATATCGGATTAGATAATGAATCTAATCTAACTTATAAATAAATAAAATCCTATATACATTTGTATCTTCTATTTTGTTTGCATATTTTCTTATTTTCTATTGAATCCAATTCCAAAATCATTCCTTAGAATTAGAAAGCCGCACAAAAGATGACTGTCTTATAGACATTAAGGATATAGATCTAACTGGATTTCGCCCCCCCTGAATGCATATATAATTTAACAATTCCGTAATATAGTCTATTCTCTCTCCTACAACTCTAGGTTACGCATTTCGAACTAGTTAGTTTTCTAACCAGGAGGATTATCTGCAACCATGCATGAATTGGGCTAAGCTAAAAAAAAAAAAGACTATTTCGAAAATTAGTCAATTCAATGATGACCTTCCATGGATTCACCTATATAGGCTGCGGCTAACGTTGCAAAAATAAGAGCTTGAATACCGCTTGTAAATAATCCAAGAAACATGACCGGTATAGGGACTACTAAGGGGACTAAAGAAACAAGAACAACAACGACTAATTCATCTGCCAATATATTTCCGAAAAGTCGAAAACTAAGCGATAATGGTTTTGTGAAATCTTCTAGGATGTTAATTGGTAAAAGGATTGGGGTTGGTTTAATATATTTCTCGAAATAACTCAATCCTTTTTTGCTAAGACCCGCATAAAAATATGCCGCTGATGTGAGTAAAGCTAAAGCAACAGTAGTATTTATATCATTCGTGGGCGCTGCTAATTCCCCATGGGGTAACTCTATAATTTTCCAAGGTAAAAGAGCACCCGACCAATTCGAAACAAAAATAAAAAGGAACATAGTTCCAATAAAGGGAACCCAGGGACCGTATTCTTCTCCAATCTGAGTTTTGCTCAAATCTCGAATAAACTCAAGGACATATTCGAAGAAATTCTGACCGTCAGTTGGGATGGTTTGTGGATTCCGAACAGCTATGATAACCGAACCTAGCAAGATAGTAATTACGACCCAAGAAGTGATGAGTACTTGGGCATGAATTTGGAAACCTCCTATTTGCCAATAGAAGTGTTGGCCTACTTCTACGCCTGATATATCATACAACCCCTTGAGTGTTTTAATGGAACATGGTGTAATATTCATATTGTCCTCTGATAAAAATTGAACTTCAAAAAAGGAATTCTTTTGATTCAACCATCTCTTTCTCAACTCAGCAACTTGAAGTATTAATCTTATATTTAGGATACCAAGAAATCACATCAAATGATAATATATCAATACCCTCTAATATATATCAATATTCCCCCTCTTTTATCTAGGCAAAACAAAAAAAAATAGTAACTGATCCCATAAATCTACGTAGTTGCTTAAGAATTCACTATTCTTCTTAATCTTAATCAATGATTTCTTATATAGAGAGAACGGCCCTCACAAATTGCAAATACTAATTTGTTAAGAATCAATCGAATGGAAGTCATAGTGTCATCGTTGGCAGGAATCGATATATTCGCGAGATCTGGGTCACAATTTGTATCGATTAAAGAAATAGTAGGAATCCCCAAAATGGCGCATTCCCGAAGAGCTATATACTCTTTTTGCTGATCAAGGACGATCACAATGTCAGGCAACCTCGTCATATATTTAATCCCGCCGAGATATCTTTGCAAGGTAGATAATTTTCTCTTTAAGATTGCCACATCTCTTTTTGGGAGATGGTGGAATTTTCCCATCTTTTCTTCCGCTCTTAAGTCTCTAAATTGAGAAAGTCTAGTTTTGGTAATCGACCAATTCGTTAACATACCACTGAACCACTTTTTATTAACATAATGACAACGAGACCTTATTGCAGCTGATGCTACTAAATCCGCTGCTCTTTTTTTGGTACCAACAATTAAGAAGCTTTTTCCCTGACTTGCCGCATCAAAAACTAAATCACAGGCTTCTGATAAAAAACGAGCCGTTCTAGCGAGATTTGTAATATGAGTACCTTTACGCTTTGCCGAGATGTAAGGGGCCATTTTAGGATTCCATTTCTTAATACCATGACCAAAATGAACTCCTGCTTCTATCATCTCTTTCAAATTGATGTTCCAATATCTTCTTGTCATTTTTTCCACACTTCTCTTTTTTTTTCTTTTTTTCGTCTTACCATTACGGAATTGATTTCTTTTTGAAGATTAAGAAAGAGCCGAAATATCTTGAAATAAATAATAATTGTTCCGATGGAACCTTCTACTCAGAATTGGCCATTGATACATGATATAAACAAACACAGCCTTAATAAATTAACTGACTTCTTTTATTTAGTAAAATATGAAAATACAAAATCTAAAATCAGACCTGTTAGCATTCTAAGGTCAAAAGTCTAGTTTCAATTAAAGTAAAAAAATCTGCTTTATATGCTTTATATATCCTTAAATCGTATAAATGGGAGTAAATGGGGGTTCTGATGTCTCATAGAAATTGTTTGTTACGTCAGAATCAGAAGAAACTAATTCTGTATGGAGAAACAAAATATCTCTCATTTCCGACGTGAATAAATTTTTTTTTTGAATTTCGAAATAAAGGTTCTTGTCTTGTGGGAAACGATGCACAAATTTTTGGAATCCGGTACCAACAGGTATAATTCCCCCCAGAACTACGTTTTCTTTCAGGCCTTTCAACCAATCAATACGACCTCGTAGGGCAGCTTTTGCTAAAACTCGAGCAGTTTCTTGAAAACTTGCTTCAGATATGAAACTTTGGGTATTCAGGGAAGCCCTTGTTATTCCCAATAAGATTGCCCGATAATAGATCGATTCATCCAAAGCTCGCCCTGCTCGTTCCGCTCGCAATAGTCCTATTAATTCCCCAGGTAAAAAAACATTAGACATTCCATCTTCGGAAACCCGTACTTTTGATGTTACTTGGCGTATAATAATCTCTATATGTCTATTATGGATCTGTACCCCTTGGGATCGATAAACCTTTTGGATCTTATTAACCAAAGAGATACGACTTTGGGCGGTGGTTAGCTCAGCTCCAATCAAGAATCCCCAGGGAACCCCAAGAATTCTTGGTATACGCTCATTCCAATCCTCAATTCTCCTTTCGAGATTCGGCGATAGTGAATCAATTGAACGCGCTTCGAATATTTGTTCCACTTTTGGAAGACCTTGCGTTATATCACTAGATCTCGATTTTTCATATATAAAGGTAACTAACCTATCCCCTTTGTAAAGGATTTTTCCATAATGACCATGAACAGTTGCTCCTATAGTGGCCAAATAAGGCTTAGCTGCTCTTATAACAAAGGAGTCCATATTAACAATGAAAATTTGACCAGATTTTTTTATGTGCGATTTAAATAGACATACATTTTCGCAAATAAATTGTCCAAGGTGAATTATTGCCAATGTCTCCTCCCATGAGTCATGATGGAGAAAGTGCCAATTCAAATGGAATGGATCCAACATGATGTTACTGTCGAAATTTGACATCCTTTTATTTTCATCTATTAAAGAGTATTTAAGCCCTTGAAGTACTTGGAAGGTTTGTTTCAAATTGTCAAGGAAGAAGTATTTTTTTAACAAGATCTGATTATGTGTTAATAAATAGTAAGATGAAGAAAAATTCGATATACTAGGTACAATAGCGCCTAAGAGCCCAAAAATATCTCGAATAAGAATTCTTGGATTCGATTCTTTTACCGCATTGGGATATTTCGAATTCTTGAATAAACCAATTCGAGAACAGTTGGATGCCGACAAAATCATCAAAGATGGGTATTCTTTATTTCGATTCAACAAGGTGCCAATAGCTTCTTGATATTGGCTAAGTGATTGAATCTTCGCCTTGGAATAAAAGGAATTGGTATTGTTGCGATCTAACCCATTATTGGGAATCGGTCCTGCACTTGTCCTATCATACCTTCTTCTTGTATATGAAATAGTGGACTTGACTAACTCAATTCTTAGGAAATCGCGAATCAGATCATTTGTTCTTAACTCAACAAGGGAAGTACGAGCCCCCTCTTTTTCTTCTTGTTCCCAATTCACTATCAAGCAAGTTCGAACGAATTGACTATTCGTGTGATAAATTCTTTGAGTTAACTTGCTATTTTCATGAGAAATAAAATTGACAAGTCGAAGTTGGAGATTATCTTCTTCTTGCAGGAGATCTTGCGGGAAAAGTCTTGCTAGATTTCTCCCTTCGTCCATTTCATATGCGACTGCAGGTCGAACTGAAACAAAATACTTTTCCTTGCTTTTGAGAATTTTTTTCCGTTGAACATAAACCCAATTTTTTCTTTTTTTTGAGTCCTTAGAATCTTTTTTTTTTCTTTCTGGTGGTATCAAACTGGCGCCTAATATCTTATCCGCCTCTTCAGGAAAATGAATATCTCCGGAAAAGATTTTTAGTTCCGTATGGCTTTTTTTTCTCTTAACTCGGACCAATCCACCTAGTCGACTTCTTGTATTTTTTGTGAGTTGTGTATCCACTCCAATAATACTATTGTCAAGTACCTTTAGGGATGAGGATCTCGGCAAGATATGCAGTTCTTGAAGAATGAAAAAAAACCGATCTACTTCTTTTTGGTATTTTAGACTAAATTCTTTTGTTCCTCGATGCTCAATAAAACCCTCTTTTTTTAAGATAGAATCTTCCTCCGGGCTCCCATATTCGTCCTCTGAGTCTTCCTCTGAGTCTTCTTCTAAAGCCCCATATTCGTTCTCTGAGCCATCTTCACGGCTCCCATATTCTTCTTCCTCTAGAGTTTCATATTCGTCTTCTCGAGTTTTATATTCGTTCTCTGGGTTCCCATATTCTTCTTCTGAGTCTTTCTCTAGAGCCCTATATTCGGCCTCTAGGATCCCATATTCATCTTCTAGGGTTTCATATTCGTCTTCTAGAGTCCTATATTCGTCTTCTAGGGTTTCATATTCGTCTTCTAGAGTCCTATATTCGTTCTCTGGGCTCTCATATTCGTCCTCTGAGTCTTCCTCTAGAGTCCTATACTCTTCCTCTCGGGTCCGATATTCTTCCTCTAGGGTCCTATATCGAAATTTAACAATTCCTGAACCCCTTTTATCTTTTCTGTATCCTGGATCGTCAAAATAAGCAAAAATAGTATTTCTACGTAAAACACCCATAAAGGGTATTTCAATCGAAATCCCCAAACAGGATATTAGCTCTTTTTCTTGTTCTTGATGATATTGTAATGGAATGACGAACCTATTTCTTCGCTTTTTCGCCAACAAATCCGAATTATCTTGAAGAATAGAAGGATAGACAAAATTCCAATGATTGTTGGACACGATTCGATCTGGCGTTAAATAATCAAGAATTTCCTTATCTTTTTTACCAAAAGTATCCAACAGTCTATGGCTTACTTGATCATTAGCCATTGAGAGGTCAAAGATATATCTTCCGTCAAGAGAAAAAGAATAAGTATTCATTTGATCTTGATCCTTGTGCAGCGAAAAGGATGCTATACTGGATCTGCACATACTTACTGACAATATCCATAAATGGCTTGTTTTTGGTAATCGACGAAGATTACCATATTGATATTCGGGCGCATGGTAAACATCAGTACTCCAGTGCATTTCCCCGTCTGATTCGGAATAAATATGCTTTTGTACCTTTTCTTTAAAATGCAAAGTGGATGTTCCGGCACGAATCTCCGCAATTACTTGTTCCGATTCTACATATTGATCATTTTGCACTAGAATAAGGCTTTTTAACGGAATATTCACACTATGTAGAATATCCTGACTCTGAATAGTTACACGCAAGTCTATATAGCATAGAAAAGCAGGCTGCCCATGACGGGTACGTGTGGGGTGAACCAAATCCTCGTTGAATTGGATTTTTCCATTCGAGGGGGATCGTACAAGGTCGGCAGTACCCCCTGTGAATACTCCACCAGTATGAAAAGTTCTTAATGTTAGTTGAGTCCCTGGCTCACCAATTGATTGACCCGCAATAATACCTACAGCTTCTCCCAATTCGACCAGATCGCCATGAGTGGGACTCCGCCCATAACATAATTGACAGATCCAAGATGCGCTCCGGCAAGTAAAAGGAGTTCTAATATATATGGGTTGTGCCCGAAACGGTTGTGCTCGAAAGGCAGTTATGAATCGATTGACTAATCCAATTCCAATATCTTGATTTCGAGCAGCAATGCATCGTGAACCGATATATATATCGTCTGCTAATACACGACCAATTAGTGTTTGGACAAAAAGTTTTTCTGTCATCCCATTTTGAGGACTCACAGAAATACCTCGGATAGTACCACAATCTCTTCTACGCACAATAATATGTTGAACTACTTCAACAAGTCTGCGTGTAAGATATCCAGCATCCGCTGTTCGTACAGCAGTATCTACAACCCCTTTGCGGGCTCCGTAACAGGAAATTATATATTCTGTTAAAGAAAGTCCCTCGCGTAAATTGCTTTGAATAGGTAAATCAATCATTTGTCCTTGAGGATCCGCCATTAACCCTCTCATCCCTACTAATTGGTGTACCTGAGATGCATTTCCTCTAGCTCCTGAAAAAGACATTAGATAGACTGGATTAGAAGGATCCGTTATCCGAAAATTCGAATTCATTTCTTGTTTCAAATATTCACTTGTAGCATACCATATTTCAACGGATTGGCGTAATTTTTCTACTGCGTGTACAGCCCCATAATAATAGTGTTTCTCCAAAAGAAAACTCTGTTGTTCTGCATCTTGGACTAACCATCCTTTAGAGGGTATTGTTAAAAGATCCTCGATTCCTAAAGAAATCGATGTAGTAGTGGCTTGATGGAAGCCCAGAGCTTTTATTTGATCCAGTATATGGGATGTATATCCCATTCCGAAATGATCTATTAATCTGCTAATAAGTCGTTTCATAGCAGTTCCGTCTATCTCTTTATTATGAAAGACCAGGTTGGCCCGTTCCGCCATACATAAGTACCCCCTTTTTTGACTGAGTAGGATTCGACAATTGCTGAGTAGGATTCGACAATAGGCCTGAGTCAGTGATTCGAAAACTTAATTTACCCCCTTTCCTCAATCTCAATCTGAATTTGAGTGGCAAAAAAGATGGTACTAGCGAAATCGTAATGCCCCCCGAAAGGGGCATCGCCGAATCTAACTTCCTTGTTTAGATTTAGATAGTGTATGAATAGGCTCGACTAAATCCTTGTATGGCTTCCTCTATTTCTCTATAAAAAGAAATATGACCAAGAGTGGTTCGAATGTATATAGAACAGGTTTCTTTTTTTCTATTTCCGACTATTAGATAGTAGGCATAAATGTCATGATAAGTCCCAAAAGATTCATATTGAACTTCAATCGGAACTTCTCTTGATCCAATGACGCGTTGATCTAGTTTCCATCGTAGCCACAAGGGACTGTTTAAACTGATTCGTTTCTGTCTATAAGCTCCCAGTGCATCATAGGAACTAGAAAAATGGGGTTCTTTATCTTTCGTATAATTATTATTATTGTAATTTACTTTTTTATTTGGATAGTTTTCGCAACTATTATATCTATTTGCACAAATACCTCGACGATTTCCAATCGTTAATACATAAAGTCCGATAAGCATGTCTTGGGTTGGCACGCAAATAGGATCTCCAATAGCGGGAGACAGGAGATTCATATGAGAAAACATAAGTAAACGGGCTTCTGCTTGAGCTTCCAAGGATAAAGGTAGATGAACAGCCATTTGATCCCCATCAAAGTCCGCATTGAAACCCTTACACACTAATGGATGTAAACAAATAGTACGCCCCTCTACTAAAGTGGGTTGGAAGGCCTGTATGCCTAATCTATGCAGGGTAGGTGCTCTGTTCAACAGTACAGGATGCCCCCGCATAACTTCTTGAAGTATTTCCCATACAATGGGTTCCTTTTCCCAAATTTTCCTTTTAGCAATCCTGACATTAGAAGTAGCACGTTTCGTGATTAAATCGCGAATTACAAATAGCTGAAAAAGCTTTATTGCTATCTCTAGAGGTAATCCACATTGATGTAATGAAAGCGAAGGACCCACAACAATGACAGAACGCCCCGAGTAATCGACCCGTTTCCCAAGCAGAGTCTCGCGAAACCTCCCCTCTTTACCCTCAATTACATCTGAAAGTGACTTGTATACTTTATTGTGACCATCCCTCGTCGGTTGTCCGCGAGACCCACTATCAAGAAGTGTATCCACAGCTTCTTGTACCAATTTTTCCTGGCACATTACTAAATCGGCTGGCGCTAATTCACTTCTTTTTAATAGATAGGCAAGGTTGTTGTTCCGACGGATAACTCTCTTATAAAGTTCATTAATATCCGAAGTCACTACTTTATCCCCAGACCTATAAACAATGGGTCTCAATTCGGGAGGAAGAACTGGTAATAAGCACAAAACCATCCATTCTGGTTCTACATTTGTTTGAATAAAATGTTTTGCCAATTGCATTCGTCTAATTAAAAAAACTTTTCTTATTCGTCTTTTTCTATCTTCCCATTCATCTCCACTATACCCCTCATCTTCTAATTCCTTCCATTCAACCAAGGAATTCTCTATAATAATTCGCAAATCCAAATCTGCTAATTGTTCTCTAATAGCACCTGCTCCTGTCGCAATTTCCCGATTTCGAAATGTTGCAAAGCCTGGGGTAGAAAAAAAGGGAGAAATGCTGTGGTTACAGGATGCAATTTCATCTTCGAATAAACCTCGTAATCGTAAGAAAGTAGGTTTTTTAGCGCTGGGCCTAGCAAAAGAGAAATCGCCGTATACTAGGCCTTCCAATTTCTTAAGAGGTTTATCTAAAAGATTCGCGATATAACTAGGAAGACCTTTCAAATACCACACATGAGTCACTGGACATGCCAGTTTGATGTATCCCATTTGATATCTTCGTATCCGAGAATCAACAAATTCTACCCCGCATTTTTGACAAAACCTTTCGTCTTCGTTTTCCGCTACGCTCGCTCGAGAATTTCCACAAGCACAAATTCCGCTTTTTATGGGTCCAAAGATTCTTTCGCAAAACAATCCATCTTTTTCTGGTTTATCGGTTTTATAATGAAAAGTGGAGGGCCTTGTGACTTCGCCAACGACTTCCCCATTAGGTAGGATTTTGTTAGCCCAAGCCTTTATTTGTTGGGGGGAAACGAGTCCAATTTGAAGTTGTTTATGTTTATATTGGTCAATCATAAAATAGAAATAAGAAAAAAATTTATATTTATTCTGATCAAACATCCTCCCTATTAACCTGAAAGTTCTTCTCAGATACAAGGAAATGGTTCAGTTCTAGAGCCAAAGATCGTAGTTCTCGAACGAGCACTCGAAAAGATTCTGGAGGATCCTCGTGATTAGGCACTCTTTTTCCCCAGATCGTAGCATTAAGTATTTCTTGGCGAGCTATAAGATGATCAGATTTATAAGTAAGTATCTCTTGTAAAATATGAGCAACACCAAATCCTTCTAAAGCCCAAACTTCCATTTCTCCTACTCGTTGTCCCCCTTGTTTGGCTCTTCCTCTAACGGGTTGTTGGGTAACAAGTGAGTAGGGCCCAGTAGAACGTCCATGGATTTTTTCATCAACTTGATGAATTAATTTTAAAATATAGGACTTCCCTATTAGAACAGGTTGTTCGAAGGGATCTCCTGTTCTTCCATCAAATATTCTGCTTTTTCCCGGGTACTCGGGTTCAAATACCCATGGATTTTTTGTTTGTTTACTGGCTTCATATAATTCCGAAAACACAAGTTTTCTTGAAGCCTCTTGCTCATATCTCTCATCAAAGGGTGCTATTCTATAATGTTTCTTTAGCAGATCCCCTGCTAATCCGAGCGAGCTTTCAAATATTTGTCCCACATTCATTCGTGAGGGTACTCCTAGGGGATTGAAGACCATATCAACAGGTGTTCCATCTTGCAAATAGGGCATATCTTGCCTAGGCAAAATTTTGGAAATGATCCCCTTATTCCCGTGTCTTCCTGCTACTTTATCCCCAACTTTGATTTCACGTTTCTGTAAAATATATACACGAACCATTATGTCGAGGGGGTCCCTCTGGATCCATTTCACATCGATAACGCGCCCTCTTCCACCTATAGGTAGTTTGAGAGAAGTTTCTTTTGAAGTGGATACCTCAAGACCAAAAATGGCCCGTAATAATCCAGCTTCCGCGATATACGAGGATTCGCTCGCTATCTGAGGCGTTAATTTACCTACTAAAATATCGCCTGTTTCTACCCAGGATCCCAACCTCACAACTCCATTTCTGTCCAAATTGCGGAGTAAATGTTCTTCTAGATGTGGTATTTCTTTAGTGATTTTTTCAGCGGAGCCTTGGCTTGTCGTATCCGTCTGAATTTCATATTTTCGGATGTGAAAAGAAGTATAAATATCCTCATATACCAAACGTTCGCTAATTAGTACTGCGTCTTCAAAATTGTAACCCTCCCACGGCATATAAGCTACTAAAACGTTTTTTCCTAAAGCAAGTTCCCCACCAACTGTAGCTGCTCCCTCCGCTAAAATTTGCCCTTTTTTAATGGATTTACCCCGCGAAACCCGAGGTTTTTGGTGCATACAAGTATTTTTGTTAGAGCGCCGATGGTCAACTAAAGGAATACTTATAGTCTTCCCACTACTTGATAAAAGGATCTTCTGACTATCACTAGAAATGATCTTTCCCTCGCGTTCGGCTATAATGGAAACCCTCGAATCTAGAGCTGTTTGGCGTTCCAATCCAGTTCCAACAATACACTTCTCGGACCGAGAAAGTGGAACTGCTTGGCGCTGCATATTAGAACTCATTAAAGCCCGATTCGCATCATTATGCTCAATAAAAGGAATGAGAGAACCTCCAATAGAAAAATATTGGAAAGGAAAAATACTTCTAACATGAATCTGTTCCCATGCAATAGTCAGGAATTCTTGACGGTATCTAGCTGGAACAACTTGTTCTTCCTGAATACCCTGATTCAAGGACAAAGAATTTCCTGCTGCTATCATATAATATTCATCTCTATTTGGTGATAAATAAACCACCTGTCTCTCTTTTTTTTCTTTTGCTTTCTCAGATATTTCATAAAACGGACTCTCTATAGATCCCCACCAGTGATCAATTCTCGCATGAATAGCTAAGGATCCAGTAAGTCCAACATTGATGCCTTCGGACGTGTCAATTGGACAAATACGCCCGTAGTGACTCGGATGAATATCTCGGCTCCGAAAACTCGCAGTTCTCCCCGTCAATCCTCCAGGACCCAAACAACTCACTTTTCGCCCATGAACCGTTTGTGTCAATGGATTGGTTTGGTCAAAAACTTGAGATAAGGGGTATGTGCCAAAAAAGGTCTCATAAGTAGTTATTAATAAAATCGAAGTTGAAGTTGGAGTTACCAAAGTTTGTGGAGTCGGTTTCGATTGACGTATGAATACTCTACGGATAGTTTTTTGAATCGCATGTTGTAAACGGCCAAGAGCCAGTCCGAATTGATCTTGTAACAGATCCGCAACCGAACGAATACGTTTATTTTTCAAGTGATTCATATCGTCATCGTCAAGTATACCCGTTCCAAATTTCATTCCAATCAAATGATCCGTAGCGGCCAATACATCTCGTGGTAACAAGAATGTATTGTTCTGAGGTATATTAAGATTCAGTCTCCGATTCATATTTCGTCGACCAACTCTTCCTAATTCACATTTTTGTTGAAAAAATTTCTTTTGTAATTCCTCACATAAGGACTCCGAAAATACCAGGTCCCCGCCTACACAAGCAAATTGTTGATAAAACTCCAAAATAGCTTTTTCTTTTGACTCAATCCTCTTTTTCTCCTTAGCATTCGGGAAAGACAAGAAAATTTCGGGGTAGGAAACATTATCCAAAATTTCTCTTAGATTCGAACCCATAGCTGATGATAGAACTAAAATGGATATCTTTTGTTTTCTACTCACGCGAGCCCATATCCTTTCTTTTTTATCAATTGCTAATTCCGATCTTCCTCCCCAATCTGATATTATAGTCCCGGTGTATATAGAAATTCCCTTATGGTCTAATTCGGAGCGGTAGTAAATACCAGGACTTAGCAATATTTGATTGATCACAATTCGGTATATTCCATTTATTATAAAGGTTCCTAAGGAATTCATTATAGGAATGTTTCCAATAGAAATGGTTTGCTTTTGCACATCGAAACCAAAAATTAATCTCGCGGATACATATAATTCAGAAGAATAAGTGAGTGATTCATACACAGCATCCCTTTCTTTTATCGAGGGTTCTAGCAATTGATATCCTTTCGCAAATAATTGAAATGCAATTTCGTGATCTGGATCTTTAATTGTTGGAAACTTCTCAAGTTCTTCTGCCAAGCCTTGATTAATGAACCTACAAAATCCCTCGAATTGGATCTGACTAAATCCGGGTATTGTGGACATTCCCTCATTTCCATTCCGGAGCATCTTAATCTTAAGTTTCCTATTTATCGAAGAAAAATTCCATTATCAGCTCACTCTTTATCAATCCCTACGGATCAATCTAGCAATCATGGAATCTATATTCTGTTTACTGAATCACATGAAATTCTAGGGAACTCCACATACGTATTTCATATATGTATTTCATATATATGAATAAAGATAATTTTGACGAAAGTTCTACTTTTGCAGGGGTAGAAATGGAATTAAAATGAATGGATAAAAAAGTCCTAGAAAAAATTCTGCCACTTAAACTTTATGATATTCTAATCAGATTGGATAGCAAAGATTTCTCGTTTTATCTCCTTTCTATGAAAGAAATAAAGCCATAATAATTTATAAGCACTAGAAAGTTTGACTTTAGTTCGATTTAGAATTTAGAATAGTACGCTTAGTTTTATTTTCAAAAAGAATTTGAAGGTTATTTTTTGTTTCGTAGTAATAGAATTGCTGAAAAATAAAGGATTTCGTTGTAGAATCCTAAAATAAAGTACTTACTTTTTTGAAGTACTTGCTAATCTAGTTATCCACCTATTCACATATCCTTTCTTTTATCGTAATTTCACTTGTGCGGGCCAAGAAAAGAAGGCCAGGCCATAATCTATATCAGAGCAAATTTCCTCTTTTTATTCAAGATATTTAATGCAATGAAAAATTAAAGCACGATTCCCTGTAGGGATATGTACATAAGGGGCATCCGTAGATAATAATGCTGTTCGGACCTGGAGTTTACCTATATACAGATTAGGGAAACTATTACTCGATTTTATTATGCCATTAAAGGAGAGAATACCGATTTAAGAGTCGTTTACTACTGCAATTCAAAAAAAAAAAATTCTAGTTAATGGTTCCAATTTGTTCTGAATTTTGCAGTCTGTGACTGGAAATCCACTTTTGCTCCTTTGCCATTTCAATAGAATAGAAAGAAAATTCTCCTTTGCCATCTCAATAGAATAGAAAAAAAGGGGGTTTTAGTAAGAAAATATGGATGAATACTTGTTCTTTTCTCGATTTTAGATCGGATTTTTTGGCGGCATGGCCAAGTGGTAAGGCAGGGGACTGCAAATCCTTTATCCCCAGTTCAAATCTGGGTGCCGCCTGATCAATATAATACTTAGGATTATAGTACTAATCAAACTCCAAAATTTCGTACTCCCATAAGTTGGGGCAAGAGAGTAACTAGGTCTGGCGATACTGGATTTTGAGAATCCATACCCTAGTTCTATCCTCAAACGAGGCTTTGCTTTGGCGGCAGTGGCCCAAACGGGGAACTACCAACAGAGATGAGGTAGCGTTTCCTTATTCTTTTATTAATTTGAATTGATTCGGGAATTTAAAACTTCCAAAGGTCCCTAAGTCTTTTTTCAATCTAAGATTGAAGAAGGGACTTTCACTAAAGTAAAGGCTACGGATTCTGTCGAGAATCAGATTGAATAGGCTGATCAAAAATAAATTTCGGAGTTGTGGAGTGGATAAGGTCTCCTCACTCTTTCTATGAAAGAGTGAAAGTGGGGCAGTAGGGTTTAGGTCAAAAATAAACATGGGTAAAGTAGGTATCCAATAAATATTTATCTATCCTAATTTTATGGTATATTCTGACGTCCTTTGCTTATAAAAAGATAACAAAAGGAAGAAAAAATCTCTCTATTCCCGCATCTTCTATTCAGGACATTCCCACACTCTTTCTTTTTTAAGAAAAAGGTATATGTATCATATTTATACTTAATACTCTCCAATTCCACCAGAAATCATATAAGAATTTGATAGGAGTAAATTCCTTTAACCGATTCATCCATAGTCTTAGAGCAGAATTTTGACTCTGTACCCTTAATTCCACTATGATTATTGATCAATAGTAGAATAATTCCTTCATAGAAATAGGAGACATAATTTACATGGATATAGTAAGTCTCGCTTGGGCTGCTTTAATGGTAGTCTTTACATTTTCTCTTTCGCTAGTAGTATGGGGGAGAAGTGGACTCTAGGGATACTACTAATTGATTGAGTAGTCGAATTGTAGTATCAACTCTTTTCTTTAATTGATCATTTTATTTTGTATTAATCATTTTGCCAAACTTTATTTTTTCTCTCTTTCTTTAGTTTTGTTTCACTCTTGTAAAAAAACTCTTTTCTTTTAAGAAAGAGTCGTTCTATTCTACTATGTTTGATTCTACTATAATAGAAATAGAAAGAAATAGAATAGAAAGAGCGATTCTAGTAATTAAGAATTTCTACTAGAAGTGACGAGTAAAAATAAAGTTCTTTACATAAGAAAATTAGACTTTCTTACACGAAGCTATTCACAACATATCGCACATTTTCCATTTATACTCTTTTCTTATTCTTAGAAATTTTTTTTGTTCTTTTTTTTTGAAGGATCTCGCGTGAAGCATCTCGCGTCATTTTTAAGTATGAAAGATTCGCAGGTTTTTTCCTTTTATTTACTTTTTTTCTTTTATTATAGTCTATTCTCGTATTATTTTTCTCCCTCTCCATGGATTCTTTCAATGAAGAATTGTCTTCGATTTTTTTGATTTTGACTTGCTTGAAATTAAGTGGATGCAGTGAAAAAAGAAGTTGAATTAGATTACTATTTCAATCTACTAATATATTCTATGTAGATTCAAGATAATATAATAGAAAGAATGTAAAGTGTGGTAGAAAGAACTACATATAGTTCTTTCTACCACACTTTAGGATTCCAACCGGATCCTTTCATTTAAGACTTGGATTTTTATTTTCTTTAATCCCTTTTTCATTTCTTCAATGATTAATTGGAATTCCAATTAATCATTTTGGCTGGCTGTTTTTACATAAATAATAAGTAAAAAGGCAGTAGGAACTAGAATGAACAATGCAGTAGCAATAAATGCGAGAATATTTACTTCCATAACGTCTTTATTTTATTTTTCACAATAACTCGGGATGTAATCCCATGGAGAGGAAAAGGGGGTATCCCTCTAAATTCAAGGGGAGGGCTTGCATTCTGATAATACTGAATCAATTCAATATTATGAATATTGGATCTATCAAATCAATTCATGGTTGATAGTAGGATAATATAACATATGAAGATGCCTTATCCATACTAAGACCAAAATAGGTTTTTTGATTGGATTCGGAACCCCTCCATTTTTCATCCTTTTCGACTTTTGCTTTTCTATTTCCCTTCCTTTTTCTTTATTTCCCTTCCTTTTTCTTATAGTTATACATACTATTATGTATGTATTATATAACCGACTTTCTATGGGTCACATAGACATCCAAATAAGCAGTAGAAGTAGAAATGAGATGGAGAAAAGAGGATCTTAAATAAAAAAGATCCAATATTTAAATTTATGAAAAAGAGCGTTTGCTTGGTTTTTATTTTATTAGGTTACTGTCAATATCTGCTTTTTGGGTCTAAAGATGAGAGCAGATTCATAAAATGGACTGAGAATGAGGTAGATTCTTTCCAAGAATTCATTGAATATACACAAAGTTGGAACTACAAAATGGAAGTGGTGTGGTTTAACCCCTAAAAAGGAACTAATTATATTAAATTCATTCTCTAACAATAAACGAATACAATTTGTGTATGGATTGGATTCTGGTAAAATACCGTAACTCTATGCCTTAAGATAAGAGTCAAATAGGAAGTTAAGATGAGGATGGTAGCATCATATCATAAAAAAAGAGTAATATCCTAAATTATACTAATCCACGTATGATATGTATGTCTTTCCTTATCAACCGGAAGTAGTTAAAAAAAAGATTCCTATAAAGCTCTCTTTTTATTGAGAGCTGCGAAATAAAAAAAGTAAAGTAAGGGTTCTCCATAGATATTTGATCTTGCCTTCTGCCTCCCCCTTTTTCAGGGAAATTCTTGATGAAAAAAAGGAAAGATGAATTTTTTCATTCATTGAACCCTAGTTCGGGACTGACGGGGCTCGAACCCGCAGCTTCCGCCTTGACAGGGCGGTGCTCTAACCAATTGAACTACAATCCCTGCGGGGTGTATGGCATACCTATTCTTAAATAGAACCCTAAGAAGATTCGTCTGTTGTACTCTAAGAAATAGATGAATCATATACTACTACACTCACATAGGATATGTGGGTATAGTGAGAGTGGCATAACTAGTATGCCGCGATTTTTTATCCCTAAAAACAACTGATAATCCACCTTTCAATAAGAAAACGGTTTTCTTTGTAAGAAAAGAATCAGAGAGATATGGCTTAGAAATCCATTTTCCCCTTCTTTTCTCTTTATCCTTTATTTCTATGGATCAGATATTTTTTTTATGGAAGAAAAAAAGGATTTAGTTCATATTCACGAAGCCCTAGATTTTTGGGCCGAGCTGGATTTGAACCAGCGTAGACATATCGTCAACGAATTTACAGTCCGTCCCCATTAACCGCTCGGGCATCGACCCAGGAAGAATTTATTCTAGGGTTTTGATAATCTATGATTAACCTCTTTTTATAATACTCCCTACCCCCAGGGGAAGTCGAATCCCCGCTGCCTCCTTGAAAGAGAGATGTCCTGAACCACTAGACGATAGGGGCATCACTAGACGATAGTGCTATATAGAACCACTCGTCATTATACTATAATGATAGTATGAGCAGTTTTTTGGAATTGTCAATATACTCGAATCGAAGAGTATAAATAGATCAAAGCAAAGAGTCTTTCCTACTTTTCTATTATGCTTTCATAGGATTTTTTTAGTTGATGGTTAGATTAATTCACGGATCATCCCCTGCTTTTTAGGGAAATTCCTTTTACTTTTAATATAATAGAATAGATTAATAAAAAGGATTCTAGATTAGTTCAGTACAGATATTGATTTGATTGCTCTAACAGGAAAAAGAGTCCAATTTCATTTATTTTTTGCAATTTAAACTCTGTGCTTCGTTTAGTGTTTAGACCAAAAATATGGCATCTCATACTAAATGAAGTCATAAAATTCAATAAAAAACAGAGACATTTTCAAAAAAAAAAAAGAAAAAAAGTGAATGAATTTAGTAGAAAAGTACTCTATCGGATTCGAACCGATGACTTCGGTCTTGCCGTGGCATTACTCTACCACTAAGGGAAAAGCCCTTTATCGGATTTGAACCGATGACTTATGCCTTACCATGGCATTACTCTACCACTGAGTTAAAAGGGCTTTTTATTCAAAAATTAGCCACTTTCATTTACCATTATAGATCTACTGCATAATGTAGAAAATATATGTATATATTAATGTACATAATATATGTATATATAGATATATATGTAGAGATTTTATTTTCTCTATTGAGATATAGAAGTTTATTCATGGTGAGGTTCAAAAAAAAAAGGCCAAAGGGGCAATAAGAACTGCTGTTAAAAAAATGGTAGACTTTGTTTTTTTTATCTTTAGCCTATTCACTTTTCACGTGCTCAGAATGTTCTGCAGAATTAGGACTTTTTTCTTCTATTGTCTGATCTTATGATGAGAACTTTCTCCATTTATGTTTTATTTCCCTTAAGTCTAATTGGGGGGTATAAAGGAATTCGCCCTCCTCATATACCCATATGGCTGGGTATTGTATTAATTTTCAGTGATATACTTCTTATCTGTTTTGGTGCGAGATTGAAACAATTTTTCACAGGCATTCCTTAGAAAAACCTTCGAGTTCAAAACTTTTCTATTTTTCAGTTTTGGACGGATTTTTTGCAGCAATTTTCAACGGGGACCCTTTGGAAATAGAAATAGTACTTGAATATTATCCAAAAGGTGTATTTTGAACAAACTATATTGGAGTTTTATCAACAATTTTATTCTAAAAAGTGCGCAGTTGAATTTGTACTGCAGAGTATAAAAATTATTCTACAGCCTGCCTAACAAAAAAGAAAAGGAAGAAAGGGATTGATGGGTACTCTCGCCTATATCTCTTAGTGTATATTGTAGGAATAATCAAACTATAGAATACGAAGAATACGATCCTAATCGAAATGCATACATTTGGTTCATACGCTAGTGGCATGGTAAGAAGAGATTTCTTTTACAGACTAGAGAGGGGCCATCGAAATCCTAAATTAAAGGCCTGCGATTGAAGTACCAACTGCTCACTTTTCTCCGTAGGCGGGATTAGCTTCCTCCTCGAATCGCTACCCTTGACAAAGGGTAGTGTTGGTATCATAATCTACATGTAGCGGGTATAGTTTAGTGGTAAAAGTGTGATTCGTTCTATTAATAACTGAATTTGAAATGATATACTTAAGGCATCCTTAAGTTTTTTTATATTCATATTCCGATGAAAACTTTAGTTCTTATAAAGGGTTTAATCCTTTTCCTCTCAATAGCATATTGAGGAAGAATATACATTCTCGCGATTAGTATCCAAAGACTAATGAAATTTGCATGCAAAATACAAATTTCATTATGAGTACAGAGGCGCGAAGCATAATTTTGCATTGGATTAAGTATTCCAATTGAATAAATATGAGTAAAGGATCTATGGATGAAGATACAAAAAAGTTTATTTCCAATCGTAACTAAATCTTCTTTTAGTTAAAAAAGAAATGGAAGCCCAATAGCTAAAAAACGATAGTTTTGGTTTACTAGAACCATCAGGATATTGTTTCAGCTCGGTGGAAACCCAACTCTTTTCCTCAGGATTTCTTGAATGAAATTAGGGAACGAAGTAAGTAGATTAGATAGATATTTAGGAGAATTTCTATCTCCTACTCTATAGGGATCATCTAGAAAGCAGAGAGCTTTGGTTCTATTCAGACAGAAAAGCTAACATAGATGTTAAGTGGTGAGAATAGCCATAAAGGAGCCGAATGAAATCAAAATTTCATGTTCGGTTTTGAATTAGAGACGTTAAAAATAATCAACCAACGTCGACTATAACCCCTAGCCTTCCAAGCTAACGATGCGGGTTCGATTCCCGCTACCCGCTCCATTCTGTATAAAAAGAAAGACTATTCTATTTGTCTAGACATGGTAGAGACTTGTATTCAACCTTTTTCGTCCACCAGTTTTTGGCCCTACAGAGCGGAGTAGAGCAGTTTGGTAGCTCACGAGGCTCATAACCTTGAGGTCACGGGTTCGATTCCCGTCTCCGCACTTAGCAGTCCATATAAATAAATGGACTATTCTATTTGTATAGATATGATAGATTGTATAGATATGGTAGAGGGCTATATCCAACCCTTTTTTTTATTCAGCAGGTAGAAAAGAAAAAAGAAATAAAAGAAAGGCACAGTCTATTCCCCTTTAAAAGCAATTTTCTCTTGTTTGTCTCGGTAAATCCCCGGTTTAGGGCACCCTCTTGGCAAGTTCGATTTTCGCCCCCGAAGCACTCTTTTTTTTTGAGTCGAGTGCAAAGGATAAGATAGGAAGGGATACGGTATTAGACTAACAACTACTTAATTTAATATAAGTAGTTAAGTAGTCAACTAGACTGAATTTTTTATCATAGTACCTTACTAAATTAAGCTGGC